AATCATAATATGGGTTTGAACGAAGCTGATTCATTCATTAGTAAAGCCGAAGCCAATAGGAGTACTATTGTGAAAAAGTTAAGACCCCGGGCTCGAGGACGTAGTTATCTGATAAAAAGACCGACATGTCATATAACAATTGTATTAAAAGATAAATCTAAATCATTTTTAGATCAATCTAAGATTTAGATTCATATTAAAAAAAAATATATATAATAGAAAAATATGGGACAAAAAATAAATCCACTTGGTTTCAGACTTGGTACAACTCAAAGTCATCATTCCTTTTGGTTCGCACAACCAAAAAATTATTCCGCGGGTCTACAGGAAGATGAAAAAATACGGAATTGTATCAAGAACTATGTACAAAAAAATAGGAAAATATCCTCAGGTTTCGAAGGAATTGCACGTATAACAATTCAAAAAAAAATCGATTTGATCCAAGTCATAATCTATATTGGATTCCCAAATTTATTAATAGAGGGGCAAACACGAGGAATCGAAGAATTACAGATGAATGTACAAAAGGAGTTTCATTCTGTAAACCGGAGACTCAACATTGCTATCACAAGAGTTGAAAAACCTTATGGACAACCTAATATTCTTGCAGAATATATAGCTTTACAATTAAAAAATAGAGTTTCGTTTCGAAAAGCAATGAAAAAAGCTATTGAATTAACTGAACAAACGGATACAAAAGGAATTCAAGTGCAAATAGCAGGCCGTATCGACGGAAAAGAAATTGCACGTGTCGAATGGATCAGAGAGGGTAGAGTTCCCCTACAAACAATTCGCGCTAAAATTGATCATTGTTCCTATACAATTCGAACTATTTATGGAGTATTAGGTATAAAAATTTGGATATTTGTAGACGAGGAATAATCGACCTTGTCTTCCCATTCTGTCCAGTGATAAAACAAAAAATGACAAACTCTTTCATTCGTTTTCTGTTAAAAAAAAAAATGAACAATTCTAATTCTATAAGGTTAAATAAAAATTCGATTGATCATTTGGTATAATTGCTATGCTTAGTGTGTGACTCGTTAGTTTTTTTATAGTTTCAAGTTGGGATTCAAAAAAAAATAGACTGACCCCCGCTATAAACTTTGTAATTATATAAAATAAACTAATAACCAACTTATTGCTTCGTATTGTCGCGATCCCAAGAAACAGTCACTATATGAATGAGTGAATCTATCATATGGTTGTAGCAACTGAAATTCTTTCAAGAAAAAATAAATCTGATTATGGGTTGTAAAGAAAAAAAAAATAAAGGGATATGGATAAATGGAAGGATGATAGAAAGAACAAAAATATCAATGATATATGATTCCAATATGTATGGTCTATGAATCACGTCATAAAAGGCAGTGTGATAAAGCATCAATACTGATAATCAATACTGATAAGATAATTAGAAATATAAGAATTTGTAAATGAAATAATTTACAATAGAATAAAATAATAAAGAGCCTTCGGGTTAATAAAAACTGAGGAAATTGACTCGGGAACGAATTTTGTTGGAAGCTCCATTGCAAAGTTCAGACCTAACCATTAATGGAGAAGCTATGGGAACGACAGAACCTGTGACTGCATAGGATTCTATTGAAAACGAATCCTAATAATTCATTGGGTGGGATGGCGGAACGGACCAAGAAAAAATTGATTTATTCTGAGAGGTCATGAATTGAACCTACGAATGAAACAGGAAAGAGTAAATATTCGCCCGCGAAACCTCTATTTATTGGATTACAATCTTTTGTCGTAATTCGATAGAGGTAAAAAAAAAAAGGAAAGGATTCGTTATGTTATAAAAATAAAAAAGAGAAACATTACATTATCTATAAAGATACATAAATGTACACACACGTCTAGCTGTATTGTATATCTTGTATCTACATCTTCCTTCCTATGTAAGAAATTAAATATCAATAAAAGCCATTACTTGGTGTATTATCTATTAATGTGTACCTATTAATGTGTATCTATAATATTATTGAATTTGAATCCTTTCATTCGCGAGGAGCTGGATGAGAAGAAACTCTCATGTCCGGTTCTGCAGTAGAGATGGAATTAAGAAACAACCATCGACTATAACCCCAAAAGAACCAGATTTCGTAAACAACATAGAGGAAGAATGAAAGGAATATCTTGTCGAGGCAATCATATTTGTTTCGGCAGATACGCTCTTCAGGCACTTGAACCTGCTTGGATTACAGCTAGACAAATAGAAGCAGGGCGAAGAGCAATGACACGATATGCGCGTCGTGGTGGAAAAATATGGGTACGTATATTTCCCGACAAACCTGTTACAGTAAGACCCGCGGAAACACGTATGGGTTCGGGGAAGGGATCCCCTGAATATTGGGTATCCGTTGTTAAACGGGGTCGAATACTTTATGAAATGGGTGGAGTATCCGAAACTGTAGCTAGAGCAGCTATCTCAATAGCTGCGCGAAAAATGCCTATACGAACTCAATTTCTTATTTCAGGATAGAGATGTAGAACTAAACAAAAAGGGGTATTGGGGATGAAAAAACGCAGGTTTATTTATTTCTGGACTGACAATATTTCTTTTTTTTCTTTCATACTTTTCATTGAAATAACAGATTGAAATAAAAATGATATGATTCAACCTCAGACCCTTTTGAATGTAGCGGATAACAGCGGAGCTCGAAAATTGATGTGTATTCGAATCATAGGAGCTGGTAATCACCGATATGCTCATATTGGTGATGTTATTGTTGCTGTAATCAAAGAAGCAGTTCCCAATATGCCTCTAGAAAGATCAGAAGTAATTAGAGCTGTAATTGTACGTACATGTAAAGAACTCAAACGTGAAAACGGTATGATAATACGATATGACGACAATGCTGCAGTTGTCATTGATCAAGAAGGAAATCCAAAAGGAACTCGAGTTTTTGGTGCAATCGCTCGAGAATTGAGACAGTTGAATTTTACTAAAATAGTTTCATTAGCTCCCGAAGTATTATAAATAGTAGTAGATGAGACTATGATATAGTAGGGTATCTGAAATAGATCAAATAGATCAAATTAGTAGATTGTGTCTCACGTATATACTTTATAAAAAAAAAAGAAAAAAAAAAAGGAAACATGTTGATTATATCAAAATTAGGAGGAACCTATAATTCTAGTTCGTCATGGGTAGGGACACTATTGCCGATCTAATAACTTCTATAAGAAATGCTGACATGGATAAAAAAGGAAGGGTTCGAATAGCATCTACAAATATTACCGAAAACATTGTTAAAATACTTCTACGAGAAGGTTTTATTGAAAACGTTCGGAAACATCAGGAAAGTAACAAATATTTCTTGGTTTCAACTCTGCGACATAGAAAAACCAGAAAAGGAATATATAAAACTAGAACCATTTTAAAGCGTATCAGCCGACCCGGCTTACGAATTTATTCCAACTATCAACGAATTCCTAAGATTTTAGGTGGAATGGGAATTGTAATTCTTTCTACTTCTCGAGGTATAATAACAGATCGAGAAGCTCGACTAGAAAGAATTGGAGGAGAAATTTTGTGTTATATATGGTAATCTTACACCTCTGGTATCCGAATTTGATCTCTAACTTCCTATTTGTAAAATAGAGAGGAAAAGTGAGTTATATAACTCTTCCTCCATTAGTTGATACTTCAAGGAGGTTACCTGGAATGAAAGAACAAAAATTGATTCATGAGGGTTTAATTACTGAATCACTTCCCAACGGTATGTTCCGGGTCCGTTTAGATAATGAAGATCTAATTCTAGGATATGTTTCGGGGAGGATCCGGCGCAGTTTTATACGGATACTACCGGGAGATAGAGTCAAAATTGAAGTAAGTCGTTATGATTCCACCAGGGGACGTATAATTTATCGACTTCGCAACAAAGATTCGAACGATTAGGTTATTTTTTTAACCATGGGTATACAATTCGAAGTTCAAAAAAAAAATTCAAGAGACTTATTCTCTTCCAAGAAGTGGATTCAGAATTAAGGTAAGGAATAAAAAATATGAAAATAAGGGCTTCCGTTCGTAAAATTTGTGAAAAATGTCGACTGATTCGCAGGCGTGGACGAATTATAGTGATTTGTTCCAATCCGAAACATAAACAGAGACAAGGGTAATCTTTCTAAAAAAGAACTTTACTTTCAAAAATTAGAAAATCAGTACAATACGTAAAAATAAGGTAAAGGGTCTGTTTTAACATGAAATGGATATCTCCGTATCTTTTCTTTTTGTATATTTCTGACTCATAAATATGAGATGATAAAATATGACAAAAGCTATACCAAGAATTGGTTCACGTAGGAATGGGCGTATTGGTTCACGTAAGAATGGACGTAGAATACCAAAAGGCGTTATTCATGTTCAAGCGAGTTTCAACAATACCATTATAACTGTTACAGATGTACGAGGTCGGGTAGTTTCTTGGGCCTCCGCTGGTACTTCTGGATTCAAAGGCACAAGAAGAGGAACACCTTATGCTGCTCAAGCCGCAGCGGTAAATGCTATTCGTACAGTGGTTGATCAGGGTATGCAACGAGCAGAAGTTATGATAAAGGGTCCTGGTCTCGGAAGAGATGCAGCATTACGAGCCATTCGTAGAAGTGGTATATTATTAAGTTTCGTACGTGATGTAACACCTATGCCACATAATGGATGTCGACCTCCTAAAAAAAGACGTGTGTAGAAATAAGAATTAAACCGATTTCAAGAGAAATAAATGATTCAATGATCAAATAATAATACTAGTATAGTATGGTTCGAGAGGAAGTAGCGGGATCCACTCGAACACTACAGTGGAAGTGTGTTGAATCAAGAGTAGACAGTAAGCGTCTTTATTATGGTCGTTTCATTCTGTCACCACTTATGAAAGGTCAAGCTGATACCATCGGTATTGCCATGCGAAGGGCTTTACTTGGAGAAATAGAAGGAACATGTATCACACGTGCAAAATCTGAGAAGGTGCCACATGAATATTCTACGA